GAAAGGGTATTTATAGTTTGCATGGTCCAAGTTTTAATCCCGAGAATTTCTACAATAAATTGGGTAGGTCGCTAGTATAGTTCCCTATCCACGATTCTGCTATTTACTGGAATATAGGAGGACTTTCCTGCCGTGGATGGGTAGAAAGAGTCAGTCGGATTTGGAATTCTTATGCCCAAAGTACTAAACATTCTAATTGGATTAAGATCAGTAGTAGACCTTTTTTCAGTCATTCATTGAATGATAAATCACTACAAGTGATGGGGATACACGATTTAAATAACGGAAGATCCAATATTTCAAAAGTGTATCTAGAATGACTGGAAAAGTGGAAACAAGACCAGATAGAATTTGATCGTTATGAGAAAATCCAAAATCTTTGTAGATAGAGCCGATTATTAGTTCCCAACCATGCGGCGAATGGAATCCGATACATAAATCGGTTAATAAAAGAATAGAAAATGCTTTTATTGTGTCGCTTAGATTATATAGGAATTCCTGAACCCAAGAGTTAAGAATAATAAGTTCTTCATTACCTATAATAGAATAACCACTTAGAATAACGAAACAAATTATATTGGTCGAGAAGGACAAAATTGTATGGATACAATCTTCATTGTGCAACTTGATCAATTGAATCGTTTCTTTATGGATTCCTATAGAAAGCTTTTTTAGATGTGTCTTCGGATATTCCTTTATCACCTCGTCGAACAGTAAGAGCTCCTCTAATTCTATGAATTTTTCTAGAAGACTCGTTTCTTGAATTTCATTCAAAAGAGTTTCGGATTGCTTGGTATTCCACCAATTAGTAACCCAAAACTCCAGACTTTTATTACGTGCTAGAAAGCTCCACCAGGGTAAAAAGACTATAGATACAAGAAATAGAAGGGGAATAAATGCTTTTTTTCCTTTTTTTTTTTCATTTCGAAATTGTTAAGTTCATTTTTAAAAGTGGCCTCATTCGTCGACTCTATGGGATCTAATATTTTATTTTTCACCAAAACGAGTTCTATTCCAAGGTATCGAATCATTTTCTGTTTTTTTATTTGTGAGTCGGTAATTAGTCCTTAATAATTTGGAAGAATCTTGCAAGAATACAGAAATTGAATAAGAGTCCATCGAGTGTGAAAATAAGGAAAAAATAAAGTTTCCAGCTATTTCAATTGGTCAAATTCGAAGAAATTCCTTCCTTTAGCCTTTAGATGAATCCCCGAAACCCACTTTAGTTAATAGTTAATGAATTCGGATTTCGAGACAAAAAACTCTCCAAATATTGCAAAAAGCGTTGACTACCATAGCACAAAAGCACAAAAATAATTGAGAAAATTTTCGGAATGTGATGATCAAAACAAAGGGGGTAGCAAAACAAGACAGAAATTTTATAATTCTCGTTATAATAAACCCAAATGTTGGGTCATTCATTAAAGTAAAGAGAGGAGAGCGAAAGAAGGGAGAAAACGAAACATCGCGAGAGATAATTTAGTTACCCGAGCTATTTGTCTCTAACCTATCAATTCAAAATATTGAAACTAAACAAAAAATTTATTTATTTCAAAATTTTGGGGGATGAATCTATCCTTATTGCGATTTGTTACTTTTTTTGATAATGGCTTACGTCGAGTGGATTTCCATACGTATAAAATATCTTTTTTGCAAACAACCCCCCCCCCTTTTTTTGCATGTTCCATTCCAGATATCTATATAAGAATAATAATATGCGTTTGCCTTGGTTCGAATGGACGTTCTAACGAAATTTTCGTTAAGTTATACCGTAATAAAAAAAATAGATTGTAAGGTTTTTCTACCGCCAACCTAGACTAAGAAAGCATTTATTGTTCCGTCCATTTCAAAATACTTCAACCGGTACGCACAAGAAATAGGCCAATTCGGCAGCTTTTTGTTCCATTTCTCGTGGAGTTAAATTCTCATCAGTACGAGTCAAAGGAACGGCCCCCCGGCCTCTGATTTCTAGATAAAGGACACGCCGAGGATAAATACCCTCTTTAAGTTCTATTCTGATAGACTGAATATCATTTATAAGGAATCGGAGGAAGATGCGACGATTTTTTCCCGGAAATCCCCAACGAAAAATACACACTATTCCTTCTTTTTTATCGAATAGATCATAACCGCTACCTACATTCCACGAAATTGTGCACCACAAATAGGAGCTAATAAAGAGGCCCGCGATCCCATAGAAAGACATCACGATCCCTTGTGGAAAAAAAAGGATTTGTTGAGAGGGAAATAAAGATATCAAATTCCTACCAAGATAGCTGGAAGTTCCAACTAATAAAAATCCTAATGAACCTAAAAAAAGGATAAAGGCCCAGCATAAATTACTTGTTTTTCTAGACCCCCTTATAAGTTCTATCCATATACGTTCTGATCGCCAATTCATACTAATCTAGTTGCATTTAATTTGAATTGATAGAATAACTAAAAAGAATTTCACTTATACTTTACTTAAGGCTACATTTCTGAAGTAACTCTCATCAACTAGCACTATTCTAATGTGAACCTGTAGAGATAATTCATAAAATTCGTTTGATCGAAAATAAGGTCCCCTTCATATGAACCCGCCCTTGATATCTACAAGCATTTACTTTCTATTTCAAACATGGACCGACCGTGATTTGAAAATAGTTCAAATGTACCTCTATATCGGATATCGGGTTTCGTATGCATAAGAGTTCTTGCACTTATGTTCGAAAGAAATCACGCATTATACCATATTCCACTTTACACCCAACTAAATAGATATCCGTGTTATGATTCAATAAAGTCGAAGTCTTTTAAAAATTTGATTTGGCCTCACCATCTGGCCTAAACAATCTTGTTTTTTTGAACATGAAGAAATAAAGAAGCTATTGCAATTGCCGGAAATACTAGGCCTACGAAAGGCACAAAAATAGAGGGAAGGCTTATATCTGTCATAGAATGGGTACCTCGATTTTTTATTTGTACCTGTTTGTTATATTGTTCTAAAATTATCTTAACTTAATTCTAATTCTAATTAATTATACTAATTATATCTAAGTGAGTATAGTCTATACTAAATTCAATAAATGTCGAACTAACTAAATGAACTAAATTAGCCTTCGACACAAAAAAATAATAATTGACCTTACTTCTCGATCGAATTTGGATTCAAAGGAAAGAAAGCATGCAACTGAAATAACTCACTTAGAGCACCTTTTAAAAGATTACGTGGTACAATTAGATCGAATAAACCCTTATCGAATAAATATTCAGCTTCTTGTGCACCTTCAGGTACTGTCGTATTCAATGTTTCTTCAATTACTCTTTTACCCGCAAATGCTACGTAGGCGTTGGGTTCACAAATAATGATATCTCCCAACATACCAAAACTGGCTGTCACCCCTCCAGTAGTGGGAGATGTAAGAATTGATACATAGAATAACTTTTTATTTGATTGATAATCAAATAAAGCCGACGAAATTTTGGCCATTTGCATCAAGCTCAAACTTCCTTCTTGCATGCGCGCCCCGCCGGAAGCACTTATTATAATAAGTGGTCTATTTTGATTAGTAGCATACTCAATCAAACGAGTTATTTTCTCTCCTACTACAGATCCCATACTACCTCCCATAAACTTAAAATCCATAACCCCTATTGCTACAGGAATACCGTTTAGTTGCCCTATACCTGTTTGAACAGCGTCGGTTAACCCTGTCTCTTTTTGATAAGAATTAATGCGATCTTTATAGGGTTCCTCCTCCGAATGGAATTCGATGGGATCCGTTGAGACCATATCTTCATCCATAGGATTCCAAGTACCTGGATCCATCAAGAGTTCGATTCTCTCTGAACTACTCATTTGCAAATGATATCCGCATTCATCACAAATGTTCATTTTTGACTTCAACAATTTCTTATAATTTAATTCATAACAATTTTCACATTGAATCCATAAATTCCTGTATTTTTTAGTTACCTCAAGATTCTTATCCTTACCATTTTTTTTAGTGGTAGTCTGACTTTCATCAAAAATGTAATTATCGCTGTAATTGTCACTATCACGTAAAAGATAATTATCAATACGCATTTGAGAATGAATATAACTGTCAATACAACTATTAATGTGATTATTCAAACTAGATTTAGTATCGTACATGTAACGATCATAAGGAGTATCGTCACTTTTCGCTCCATTCGCATAACTAGAATTCAAATAATTAGAATTTTTTTTTTTGAGTGAACTACAAAAAGAACGATCATTTGCAATCTCAACAATCTGATTTTCAATATCAAAAAAAATGGAATAAATTTGCCCCTTACTATCCCTAACTAAAAAAGTATCATAAGAGATTAAATTCCGAATGTCCCTCATACCGAATAAAAGATCATAATTACTGTAACTAGAACCATTATTCCAACTATGGCTGTTTTTTTCTGTATAATTTAGACTCGTATTTTCACTGCTACTGGTATTGTCAATAGGATCAAGACTGTCCATGGATTTACTTAGCCCACACCTATGTTCTAACTCCTCCTTATACAACATCGAATTAAACCACCATTTTTCCATAGAGCTTTCTTGCCGCCTATTTGCACGAAAAAAAAGATGAATAGTCATTCGATGAAAAGTCATTTGAAATTTTAATTTCCTAAAAGCACTCGGATTAGTAACTAAAAACAAGTGAGAAAGAAAAGATTATCCTTTGTAAGAATTCGGGTATCGCTTCACTCTATATGATAGATAGAGCTTTTAAAAATTGGAATAGAAAAAGAAGAAAAGGACAATATACAGGATGGGTAGAAGGCGCTCTTATACGTGACTCGCTATCCGCGGTCCTAAGCTACGCGATATTTTTATAAGAATACACCAATCCTAGAGATCCATAGGATGAATTGTGGATCCAGCACAACCAAAGAAACCTTTGAGTTTTTTAGTTTTCCATTTTTTATTTAGGATTTTGCTTAATATCTATGCAAAACTTCTATTCGGCTCAATCCTTTTACTAAAAGTAAAGGAT